AAAGCATCAATACTAATTGATTCATCCATAATGAAATATTAAATGAATCTACGTAATAGAAAAAAATCAAGAGCTTCGAGCCAATAAAGACTAAGAAGGTTGACTCAAGAATAAATTCGATTGTGAGCTCCGTTGTAAAATTCTGACCTAACCATTAAGTACGAAGCGGTGGGAACGATGAAACCTGTGAATACAAAAGATTTTATTGAACAACTGAATCTTACTGATTCACTAGTTGGGATGGCGAAATAAACCGGAAATAAATTCATCTATTATTAAGAAGTCACGAACAAGTGCTACGACTGAAATGGAGATTGCAAGAGTCAATATTCGCCCGCGAAAACTTTTTTTAAAAAATTAGTAAACTTGGATAAAGGACAAAATAAAATAAAGATTTATTAAAACGTTAGAAAAACGATTTTTTATAAAAAATTTTATAAAAACGTTCTAATATCTATTCAAATGAATTGAAATTCAATTTTGAATACTTTTTATTTTATTCGCGAGGAGCCGGATGAGAAGAAACTCTCACGTCCAGTTCTGTAATAGAGATGGAATTCCAAAACAACCATCAACTAGAACCCCAAAAGAACTAGATTCCGTAAACAACATAGAGGAAGAATGAAGGGAATATCTTATCGAGGTAATCATATTTGTTTCGGTAAATATGCGCTTCAAGCACTTGAACCCGCTTGGATCACATCTAGACAAATCGAAGCAGGTCGACGAGCAATGACACGAAATGCACGCCGTGGTGGAAAAATATGGGTCCGTATATTTCCCGACAAACCAGTTACAGTAAGACCGGCTGAAACACGTATGGGTTCGGGGAAAGGATCCCCTGAATATTGGGTAGCTGTTGTTAAGCCGGGACGAATATTATATGAAATAGGCGGAGTAACCGAAAATATAGCCAGGCGGGCTATTTTAATAGCAGCATCCAAAATGCCTATACGAACTCAATTTATTATTTCAGGATAAAAATGTAGAACCGGCAGAACTGGATCTTGGGATGAAACAAAACCGCAGGTTTATTTTTTAGACAAACAATATTTCTTTTATTTTCTTCATCCTTTGTATTGAAAGAATATACTAAAAAATTGATATGATTCAACCTCAGACCTATTTAAATGTAGCGGATAACAGCGGAGCTCGAGAATTGATGTGTATTCGAATTATAGGGGCTAGTAATCGCCGATATGCTCATATCGGTGACGTTATTGTTGCTGTGATCAAAGAAGCAGTACCAAACATGCCCCTAGAAAAATCTGAAGTAGTCAGGGCTGTCATTGTTCGTACCTGTAAAGAACTTAAACGTGACAGCGGCATGATAATACGATATGATGACAATGCTGCAGTTGTGATTGATCAAGAAGGAAATCCAAAAGGAACTCGCATTTTTGGTGCAATCCCACGGGAATTGAGACAATTAAATTTTACTAAAATAGTTTCATTAGCTCCCGAGGTATTATAAGCTATTGAGGTATTATAAAATGAGATCATAATGTCCTTGAGGTATTTAAAATAAATCGATTAAGAACTAGATTAATTAATTAATTTTTAATTAGTAGGTTGTGTCTCACGCATATATCTTGAAAAATTCATATTCATAAACTAATAAAAACAAGAAAAACATGTTGATTATATCCAATTTTGAGGCACCAATAAATTTAGTTTATCATGGGTAGAGACACTATTGCTGAAATAATAACCTCCATACGAAATGCTGGTATGGATAGAAAACGGGTTGTTCGCATACCATCGACTAATATTACCGAAAATATTGTTAAAATACTTTTCCGAGAAGGTTTTATCGAAAACGTCAGAAAACATCGAGAAAAAAACAAATATTTTTTGGTTTTAACCCTGCGACATCGAAGGAATAGGAAAAAACCCTATAGAAATTTTTTAAATTTAAAACGGATCAGTCGACCCGGTCTACGAATCTATTCTAACTCTCAACGAATTCCTAGAATTTTAGGTGGGATGGGGATTGTAATTCTTTCTACCTCGAGAGGTATAATGACAGACCGTGAGGCTCGACTAGAAGGAATCGGCGGAGAAATTTTGTGTTATATATGGTAATCCTTTTAATATCGAAATGTGATCCAAAATCTCTTCCTGTTTGTAAAAAAAAAAAGCAAGGGGATGGGTTATCTAATGTCGTTTCTCCTCCATTAGTTGAGACTTCAAGGAGGCTTGACCCGAAATGAAAGAACAAAAATGGATCCACGAAGGTTTAATTACTGAATCGCTTCCCAACGGCATGTTCCGGGTTCGGTTAGATAATCAAGATCTGATTCTAGGTTATGTTTCAGGAAAGATCCGACGTAGTTTTATACGGATACTGCCGGGAGATAAAGTAAAAATTGAAGTAAGTCGTTATGATTCAACCAGAGGACGTATAATTTATCGACTACGAAACAAGGATTCGAAAGATTAGGTGGTTTTTATTCAATATGATTCGAGATAAAAAATTTCAAGAAACTTATTTTCTACC